ATGTATTTAAAAAAACCTGGATACAGCAATGAAAACAGAAATCTAACATGTTATGATACATATAGTAGTGGAGGCCTATGGGACAAAAAATAAATCCACTTGGTTTCAGACTTGGTACAACCCAAAATCATCATTCTCTTTGGTTTGCACAACCAAAAAAATATTCTGAAGGTTTAGAAGAAGATAAAAAAATACGAGACTGTATTAAAAATTATGTCCAAAAAAATATAAGAATATCCTCTGGTATGGAGGGAATTGCACGTATCGAAATTCAAAAAAGAATCGATCTCATCCAGATCATAATCTATATGGGATTTCCTAAATTATTAATTGAAGATAAACCCCGAAGAGTCGAAGAATTACAGATGAATGTTCAAAAAGAACTTAATTGTGTCAATAGAAAACTCAACATTGCTATTACCAGAATTTCCAATCCGTATGGGGATCCTAATATTCTTGCAGAATTTATAGCTGGACAATTAAAAAATCGCGTTTCTTTTCGAAAAGCAATGAAAAAAGCTATTGAATTAACTGAACAGGCGAATACAAAAGGAATTCAAGTACAAATTGCAGGACGTATCGACGGAAAAGAAATTGCACGTGTTGAATGGATCAGAGAAGGCAGAGTTCCTTTACAAACAATTGAAGCTAAAATTGATTATTGTTCCTATACAGTTCGAACTATTTATGGGGTCTTAGGAATAAAAATTTGGATATTCGGAGACGAAGAATAAAAAAACCTTCTTTATCTTTACATTTTATCCAACGATAAAAAAAGAAAACTATGTAGTATAACACTATACAGTAATAAAAAATTGCAGTCTTCTTTTTTATGTTTAAGAATAAAATCAGCAATTCTATAAGGTTGAATAAAAATTTCCATCAAAAAAAACTCCTTTGATATAATTGCTATGCTTAGTGTGTGACTCGTTGGTTTAGGATTCGATTAGATTAAGATAAACAAAAAAGAAAAAAGAACTTACCTATAACAGCAACTAATAACTATAGCATTAATAACTAACCTAAGCAACTCATTGCTTCGCATTATCTGGATCAAAAAAAATCAGTCAAGATATGAGAGATTGATCATATCATTGTAGCAACTGAATTTTTTTTTGTAAAAAAAAAAAAAAAAGAATAAAGAAATATGATTATAAGTTATGAAAGGTAATCGAAAAGTATGCGGATAAATGGAAGGATGAAAGAAAGAGAGAAAAATTTGAATATTAATGATATATAATTCCAATTTGGAAAGTCTATGAGGTCACTGTAAGAAAAGCAATGTAATAAAGCATCAATACAGATTCATTCATAATAATTAGATAAATCTGTTTCGAAAACAAAAAAAAATTTAAGAGCCTTGAGCCAATAAAAACTGAGAAAATTGACTCAAAAACAAATTAAAAAATAAAATTACAAATTTCATAGAAGAGCTCCATTGTAGAATTCGGGCCTAATGATTAATCAAGAAGCGATGGGAACGACGGAACCCATGAATATAGAGGATTCTATTGAAAAACAAATCTTAGTAATTCATTGGACAGGATGGCGGAATAAACCAGAAACTTTATTATCTATTCGGATTTTTATTCTGAGACCTCGTGGGATAAACATCAAACTTAAATAGATATTGAACGAGTAAATATTCGCCGGCGAATATTTTGTTTTTTTTTTTCAAATAAAAACAAAATAATAAAATACGAAAAAAAAATTAAAAAGATAAAAGAAAATAAGGAGTTGTTATAATATTCTAACTCTAACAAAAACGACATTCGAGATGATGATATTACGTTATTTTGAAATAAATAGAATTCATCTTGGATTCGATTTCAAAAAAGACATACACAAATTTAGAAGAGATCAGATGAAATTTCAAAAAATACCACGATTAATAGAATTAATCATTAACTAGATCTATATCTTAATACAAGCTTTTTTAGTCCTTTTATTCGCGAGGAGCTGGATGAGAAGAAACTCTCACGTTCAGTTCTGCAGTAGAGATGGAATAGAAAAAACCCATCAACTATAACCCAAAAAGAACCAGATTTCGTAAACAACATCGAGGAAGACTAAAAGGAATATCTTCTCGTGGGAATCGTATTTGTTTTGGCAGATATGCTCTTCAAACACTTGAGCCCGCTTGGATCACATCTAGACAAATAGAAGCGGGGCGACGAGCAATGACACGAAATGTACGACGTGGTGGAAAAATTTGGGTACGTATATTTCCAGACAAACCAGTTACAGTAAGACCTGCGGAAACGCGTATGGGTTCTGGGAAAGGATCCCCTGAGTATTGGGTAGCTGTGGTTAAACCAGGTAAAATCCTTTATGAAATGGGCGGTGTACCCGAAAATATAGCCAGAAAAGCTATTTCAATAGCGGCATCAAAAATGCCTATAAAAACCCAATTCATTATTTCTGAATAGGAATATAGAATGAAAAAGCTAAATAACATTTAAGGATAAAAAGATTATAAATTTTCTTTTTTTGACAAACAATATTTTTTTACTTCGTCCTTTGCATTAAAAGAAGAGATAAAAAAAAAAATGATATGATTCAACCACAAACCTATTTGAATGTAGCAGACAACAGCGGGGCTCGAGAATTGATGTGTATTCGAATAATAGGAGCTAGTAATCGCCGATATGCTCATATTGGTGACGTTATTGTTGCTGTAATCAAGGAAGCAATACCAAATACTCCTCTAGAAAGATCAGAAGTGATTAGAGCTGTAATTGTACGTACTTGTAAAGAACTCAAACGTAACAATGGGACGATAATACGATATGATGACAATGCCGCAGTTGTCATTGATCAAGAAGGAAATCCAAAAGGAACTCGAGTTTTTGGGGCGATCCCACGGGAATTAAGACAATTAAACTTTACTAAAATAGTTTCATTAGCTCCTGAAGTATTATAAGATCTAAATATCGATAGTTAGTATAGGATTCAAAAAGATGGTATTGAAATAAAATTAATTAATAGATTGTGTATCACGCATATACCCTTAATAATAAAATATTAAGAATTTCATTCATATATTAATATCTAATTCGTCTATATCTATATATAAATAAAAGAAAAAGAACATGTTGATTATATCAAAATTATAGAACAATAAGGAATTTTAACTTATCATGGGGAAAGACACTATTGCTGATATAATAACCTCTATACGAAATGCTGACATGAATAGAAAAGGAACGGTTCGGATAGGATCGACTAACATCACCGAAAGCATTGTTAAAATCCTTTTACGAGAGGGTTTTATCGAAAACGTAAGGAAACATCGCGAAAACAACCAATATTTTTTGATTTTAACCCTAAGACACAGACGAAATAAGAAAGAATCCTATAAAACGATTTTAAATTTAAAGAGAATAAGTCGACCGGGTCTACGAATCTATTCTAACTCTCAACGAATTCCACGAATTTTAGGCGGAATAGGAATTGTAATCCTTTCGACTTCTCAAGGTATAATGACAGACCGAGAAGCTCGACTAAAAAGAATCGGCGGAGAAATTTTGTGTTATATATGGTAATCCTTCTAATATAAAAATTGGATATCCGGAACTTACGATTTGTGAAAAAAGGGGGATTGTGTAATATCACCCCTGCTCAAAAAAGTTTCGGATGTTTTACTTCAAATAAAATTAAAGAAAAAAATGAATTAATGAAAGTTTTCTTTCTGACTCACTTTCAAACGGCATGGTTCGATTTTTTTAGATACTAAAGATTTTTTTTATTTTAGGTCATGCTTCTGAAAGGATTCGACATATTTTTGTATAAGTATACCTATAGGAGAAAAAAGTAAAATTTTGAGTAAGTTCTTAGGTATAAGTTAATCAGGGCACAGCCATTTTCTAGACTCCATAACAAGGATTCAAATGAGTAAGTGGTTTTTTAAATTTCAACATTCCTTTTACAAAAATACAATTCAAGATTCAAAAATATCAAGAAATCTTTTTTTCGTCCATCAATAAATATATTCACAGAATTAAGGAATAACAATTATGAAAATAAGGGCTTCTGTTCGTAAAATTTGTGAAAAGTGTCGACTAATCCGTAGGAGGGGACGGATTATAGTAATTTGTTCCAACCCGAGGCATAAACAAAGACAAGGATAATCTTACTAAAGGAACTAAAGTAAAGGAAAAGGCACTTCCAAGGAGCTGGCAAAAAAAAAAGGTCCGTTTTGACATGAAATGGATATATCCATATATTTCTTGTGAAATGAAAAAATATGGCAAAACCTATATTAAGAATTGGTTCACGTAAAAATACACGTAGTGGTTCACGTAAAAATGTACGTAGAATACCAAAGGGAGTTATTCATGTTCAAGCAAGTTTCAACAATACCATTGTGACCGTTACAGATGTACGGGGTCGGGTTATTTCCTGGTCCTCCGCAGGTACTTGTGGATTCCGGGGTACAAGAAGAGGAACACCTTTTGCTGCCCAAACCGCAGCAGGAAATGCTATTCGAGCAGTAGTGGATCAAGGTATGCAACGAGCTGAAGTAAGGATAAAAGGCCCTGGACTCGGAAGAGATGCAGCATTACGAGCTATTCGTAGAAGCGGTATACTTTTAAGTTTCGTACGAGATGTAACCCCTATGCCACATAATGGTTGTAGACCCCCTAAAAAAAGACGTGTATAGAACTAAATAAAGGCTGAACGGGTTTCAAGAGAAATAAATGATTCAATGATCTGATCAAATAAAATTACTATGGTTCGAGAGAAAGTCAAAGTATCTACTCGGACACTACAGTGGAAGTGTGTTGAATCAAGAAGAGACAGTAAGCGTCTTTATTATGGACGCTTTATTCTGTCTCCACTTATGAAAGGTCAAGCCGACACAATAGGCATTGCGATGCGAAGAGCTTTACTTGGCGAAATAGAAGGAACATGTATTACACGTGCAAAATCTGAGAACATACCACATGACTATTCTAACATAGTAGGTATTCAAGAATCAGTACATGAAATTTTAATGA